TTAAGAATAAGCTAAATTAAGCTTTTGGGCTCATACCTCAAATATAAAGATTATCTTTTTCTTAATAAAGTGCCTGACTAAAGGATTATTCTGATAGAATAAATTATGTAATTTTTTACCTTTATTATATTTTTTAGAATTAAACTAAATCTAATAATATCAAAAATTATTGTGCATCTTACACTAAAATATATATAATATATATATAAGAACTTAAATTTCTTTAATAATTTTATTATTTTAAATTTTAATTATAAATTCTAACAAAATATTTTTTATTTTTATTTTATTTTTTAGAACTTTAATTTCAATTTCTTCAAATTCCTGATTAGGATGTTGAATTGGATTAGAAATTAACCTTCTAAGATTTATCCCCCTTATCTCTTCCCCCAAAAACTTATTATCAACAGAAGCATCTTTAAAATATTTTCTTACACAATCTATTGCTTCAATTAATTTTTTATTTTCAATTTTATTAATAATAATTTTATTCAAAAATTTTTTAATAAATAACTATATTTCTATTATAATTAATTCATCTCTACTAATAAAAATAGGATCTGCTCCCTTTTTTTTCTGATTCCCAAATATCATAGAAGGCCTAAATTGAATAAATTGTTTTATTATTATAACATGACAAAAAATTTCCCCTATAATTTTACTTTCATATTATATAAATAATAATTTTATTATAATTATTATAATTTTAAATGTAATTATTGGTGCTATTAATGGATTTAACCAAACTTCAATTCGTAAATTAATAGCTTTTTCTTCAATTAATAATTTAGGATGATTAATGGCTAGATTAATAATTAGTGAAAATATATGATTAATATATTTTATTTTATATTCATTTATGATTTCAATTTTATGTTTTTTATTTTCAATATTAAATATTTTTTATATTAATCAAATTATAAATTTCAATTTAATTTCTTTTGTTAAAATTTCTTTATTAATTAACTTTTTTTCTTTAGGAGGATTACCTCCATTCTTAGGATTTTTTCCAAAATGAACTATTATCAATTTTTTAATTTATAATAATATATATATTATTTCTTTTATATTTATTATATCTAGTCTTATTATATTATTTTTTTATATTCGTATTATTTATCTTTCTTTAATATTAAATTTTTTTAAATTAAAATGATTTAAAATTAAAATTAAAAATAATTTTTTTTTAATTATCAATTTTTTTTCTTTAATTTCTTTAAGAGGTTTAATTTTTAATACTTTTTTATTTTTTTAAGGTTTTAAGTTAATTAAACTAATAATCTTCAAAATTATAAATAAAGTAAATTCTTTAAGCCTTAATAATTTTTTTTTATACCTTAAAATTTGCAATTTTATATCATTAATGAATATAAGACTAATAATAAAAGAGAATTTTCTCGTTAATAAATTTACAATTTATCGCTTATAACTCAGCCATTTTATTTATGCGAAAATGACTTTATTCTACTAATCATAAAGATATCGGAACTTTATATTTTATTTTTGGAATTTGATCAGGAATAGTAGGTACATCTTTAAGTTTATTAATTCGAACTGAATTAGGAAACCCCGGATCTCTAATTGGAGATGATCAAATTTATAATACTATTGTTACAGCTCACGCTTTTATTATAATTTTTTTCATGGTAATACCAATTATAATTGGAGGATTTGGTAATTGATTAATTCCTTTAATATTAGGAGCTCCAGATATAGCTTTCCCCCGAATAAATAATATAAGATTTTGACTTTTACCACCTTCTTTAACCTTATTAATTTCCAGAAGAATTGTCGAAAATGGAGCAGGAACAGGATGAACAGTTTACCCCCCACTTTCTTCCAATATTGCTCATAGAGGTTCTTCTGTAGATTTAGCTATTTTCTCCTTACATTTAGCAGGTATTTCCTCAATTCTTGGGGCAATTAATTTTATTACTACTATTATTAATATACGAATTAATAATATATCATTTGATCAAATACCTCTTTTTGTATGAGCTGTTGGTATTACAGCTTTATTATTATTACTTTCATTACCTGTCCTTGCCGGTGCAATTACTATATTATTAACAGATCGAAATTTAAATACTTCATTTTTTGATCCTGCTGGAGGAGGAGATCCTATCCTTTACCAACATTTATTTTGATTTTTTGGACACCCAGAAGTTTATATTTTAATTTTACCTGGATTTGGTATAATTTCCCATATAATTTCTCAAGAAAGAGGAAAAAAAGAAACATTTGGATCTTTAGGAATGATTTACGCAATAATAGCAATTGGATTATTAGGATTTATTGTATGAGCCCATCATATATTCACAGTAGGTATAGATATTGATACTCGAGCATATTTTACTTCTGCAACTATAATTATTGCTGTACCTACAGGAATTAAAATTTTTAGTTGATTAGCAACCTTATATGGTACACAAATTAATTATAGACCATCTATATTATGAAGATTAGGATTTGTATTTTTATTTACTGTTGGAGGATTAACAGGAGTAATTTTAGCTAATTCTTCTATTGATATTATTCTTCATGATACTTATTATGTTGTAGCTCATTTTCATTATGTTTTATCTATAGGGGCTGTATTCGCCATTTTTGGAGGATTTATTCATTGATATCCTTTATTTACAGGACTAACTTTAAATAATTATTATTTAAAAATTCAATTTATCACAATATTTTTAGGAGTTAATTTAACTTTTTTCCCTCAACATTTTTTAGGTTTAGCAGGGATGCCTCGTCGATATTCTGATTATCCTGATAATTACTTATCTTGAAATATCATTTCTTCTTTAGGATCATATATTTCTTTAATTTCAACAATTATAATAATAATAATTATTTGAGAATCAATAATTAATCCACGAATAATCATATTTTCATTAAATATACCTTCCTCAATTGAATGATATCAAAATCTTCCTCCCCAAGAACATTCATATAATGAATTACCTATTATAAGTATTTTCTAATATGGCAGATAATATGTAATGGATTTAAACCCCATTTATAAAGGTTTTCCTTTTTTTAGAAATGGCAACCTGATCAAATTTAAATTTACAAAATAGAGCTTCTCCTTTAATAGAACAAATAATTTTTTTTCATGATCATACTTTGATTATTTTATTAATAATTACTATTTTAGTAATCTATTTAATAATAAATTTATTTTTTAATAAATTTATTAATCGATTTCTTTTAGAAGGTCAAATAATTGAACTTATTTGAACTATTTTACCAGCTGTTACTTTAATTTTTATTGCCTTACCTTCTTTACGTTTACTTTATCTTTTAGATGAATTAAATAACCCTTTAATTACTTTAAAATCTATTGGACATCAATGATACTGAAATTATGAATATTCTGATTTTATCAATATTGAATTTGATGCTTATATAATTAATGAATCTAATAATTTAAATAATTTTCGACTTTTAGATGTTGATAATCGAATTATTCTTCCTATAAATAATCAAATTCGAATTTTAATTACTTCAACAGATGTAATTCATTCATGAACTATTCCTTCTTTAGGAGTCAAAGTTGATGCTAATCCCGGTCGTTTAAATCAAACTAATTTTTTTATTAATCGTCCAGGAATTTTTTTTGGTCAATGTTCAGAAATTTGTGGGGCAAATCATAGTTTTATACCAATTGTTATTGAAAGTATTTCAATAAAAAATTTTATTAACTGAATTAATAATTATTCCTCATTAGATGACTGAAAGCAAGTACTGGTCTCTTAAACCATTTTATAGTAAATTAGCATTTACTTCTAATGAAAAGAATTAGTTAAATATATAACATTAGTATGTCAAACTTAAATTATTACTTTAGTAATATTCTTTTATCCCACAAATAATACCTATTAATTGAATATTTTACTTTTTATTTTTTTTAATTATTTTTATATTATTTAATATTATAAATTACTATATTTTTTTTAATTTTAATTTAAAAAATAAAAATACAAAATTTAAAATAAAAATTATTAATTGAAAATGATAAATAACTTATTTTCTATTTTTGATCCATCAACAAATATTTTTAATCTTTCAATTAATTGAATAAGAACATTTATCGGATTATTTTTCATTCCATTTACTTTTTGAGTAATCCCTAATCGTCATTTTATTTTATGAAAATTTATTATTATAAAACTTCATAATGAATTTAAAATTTTATTAAATTTTAAAAATAATAAAGGATCTACATTAATTTTTATTTCCTTATTTTCTTTTATTTTATTCAATAATTTTTTAGGTTTATTTCCTTATATTTTTACTAGAACAAGTCATTTAACAATTTCGTTGACTTTATCAATTTCTTTTTGATTAAGATTTATATTATTTGGATGAATTAATAATTCTCAACATATATTTATTCATATAATTCCCCAAGGAACTCCAACAATTCTTATACCATTCATAGTACTAATTGAAACTATTAGTAATTTAATTCGACCTGGAACATTAGCTATTCGTTTAACCGCTAACATAATTGCAGGTCATTTATTATTAACTCTCTTAAGAAACTCAAGAAGTATAATAAGAACTTTCTTATTAATTTTTTTAATTATAGCTCAAATTTTACTTTTAATATTAGAAAGAGCAGTAGCAATTATTCAATCTTATGTAATTACTATTTTAAGAACATTATATTCTAGAGAAACTAATTAACAAATGTTAAATAATTACCATAATCACCCATATCATTTAGTAGATTATAGACCTTGACCTTTAACAGGAGCAATTGGATCTATAACTTTAGTAACAGGTTTAGTAAAATGATTTCATAATTTCAATATAAATTTATTAATATTAGGGTATATTATTATTATTCTAACAATATATCAATGATGACGAGATGTATGTCGAGAAAGAACATTTCAAGGTAAACACACAATATTAGTTTCAAAAGGATTACGATGAGGAATAATTTTATTTATTATTTCTGAAATTTTTTTTTTTATTTCTTTTTTTTGAGCTTTTTTTCATAGAAGTTTATCTCCTAATATTGAATTAGGAATTATGTGACCTCCATTAAATATTACTCCTTTTAATCCTTTTCAAATTCCTCTTTTAAATACTATTATTCTAATTACTTCAGGTTTAACTGTCACTTGAGCTCATCATTCTTTAATAAATAACAATTTTTCACAAACTTTCCAGAGACTTTTATTAACTATTATTTTAGGATTTTATTTTTCTATTCTTCAAGCTTATGAATATTATGAAGCACCATTTTCTATTTCAGACAGAATTTATGGTTCAACATTTTTCATAGCAACAGGATTTCATGGTTTACATGTAATTATTGGAACAATTTTTTTATTAACTTGCTTTATTCGTTTAATTAATGGTCATTTTTCAAAAACTCATCATTTTGGATTTGAAGCAGCTGCTTGATATTGACATTTTGTAGATGTAGTTTGATTATTTCTATATATTTCTATTTATTGATGAGGTAATTAATTATTTATATAATATATCTAGTATATTTGACTTCCAATCAAAATGTTTAAATCATTTTAATATAAATAATTAAAATTATATTTTTAATTTCATTGATTTTTTTTTTTATTTCAAATATTTTTATTATATTATCATTAATTATTTCTAAAAAAACAAATTTAAATCGAGAAAAATGTTCCCCTTTTGAATGGGGGTTTGACCCAAAATCTCTCCCTCGAATTCCTTTTTCTTTACATTTTTTTTTAATCACTGTAATTTTTTTAATTTTTGATGTAAAAATTGCTTTAATTTTTCCAATTATTCCTACATTTTCCTCAACTAATATTTTAATTTGATTTAAAACAGTAAGTTTTTTTATTATTATACTTTTAATTGGATTATATCATGAATGAAACCAAAAAATACTTAATTGAACATACTAGGAAAATAGTTTAAAAAAAACATTTGAATTGCAATCAAAAAATATTATTAATTAATTTTTCTTAAATAAAAAGCAATTCACATGCATTTAATTTCGACTTAAAAAAAAAGTAAACACTCCTTATTTAAAAATTAATTGAAACCAAAAAGAGGTATATCACTGTTAATGATAACATTGAATAAAAATTCCAATTAAAGAAATATATTATGTTAAGCTGCTAACTTAATTTTTAGTGATTAATTATCATTAATATTTCTATTTATATAGTTTAAATAAAACTTTACATTTTCAATGTAAAAATAAAATTTTATATTTTTATAAATACTTACTTAAAGATAAATTACCACCTTAATATCTTCAATATTACACTCTTATTTAAGCTATTTAAGTAAATCATTTTTAATATAAATATTAATATAAATAACATTCATAATACAAATCTATATAAATAAATTTTAAAATTATTAATTATTAATAAATTGAAAATAATAGAATAATTTTTTAAAATTAAATATAAACCTTGACCACTATATAATTCTCTTCAACCTAAATCAATATTTTTTATTAAATTTTGTCCTAATTTTAATATTTTATATCTTAACCCATAAGTAAATAAATTTGGCATAAATCATATTAATCCTAAAAAACTTCTTAATTTATAACTTAAAATAAATTTATTTAAAGAATATAAATTTATAAAACTAATTAATCAACCAAATAAACCCCCTAAAATACTAACATAAATTACTATTATCTTTAAATTTAAAGTTAAAAAAATTATATAAGGGTAACAAAAAATTATTCATCTTAATAAACTACCAGAAATAACTCTTATAAATAATAAAATTATTATTCTTTTTAATATAATATAATCTTCTCCGTATAAATTATAAACTCTCAATAAATTAAATTCATTAACTATTAAATATATTAATAAACGAATACTATAAAATATAGTTAAACCTGTAGAAAAATAATATAAATAAAAAATAATTAAATTTAAATTTCTTATTCTAACTATTTCTAAAATTAAATCCTTAGAATAAAATCCAGCTAAAAAAGGAATTCCACATAAAGCCAAATTAGAAATATTTAAACATAAAGAAGTTATAGGAATATACAATCTTATTCCACCTATATAACGAATATCTTGATTATTATTTAATATATGAATAACTATCCCAGCACATATAAATAATAAAGCCTTAAATATAGCATGTGTTAATAAATGAAAAAAAGCTAAATCTCTAAATCCTATTCTTAAAATTCTTATTATTAAACCTAATTGTCTTAAAGTTGATAAAGCAATAATTTTTTTTAAATCAAATTCATAAGTAGCTGAAATTCCAGCTATAAATATTGTTAACCCAGAAATTAACAATAATATTTTTAAAAATTCTGTTTCTAATAATAAATTATTAAAACGAATTAATAAATAAACTCCCGCAGTCACTAATGTTGAAGAATGAACTAAAGCTGAAACAGGAGTAGGAGCAGCTATAGCAGCAGGTAATCAAGCTCTAAAAGGAATTTGAGCTCTTTTAGTTATTGCTCCTAAAATAATTAAACATCTAATTACTTGTATACTAAAATCTCTTTTTATCAAATCTAAATAAAAAATAAAATTTCAACTTCCAAAATTTATTATCCAAGCAATTACTATTAATAATATAACATCCCCAACCCGATTAGAAAGAACTGTTAATATACCAGCATTATAAGATTTTATATTTTGATAATAAATTACTAAAATATAAGAAACTAAACCTAAACCATCCCAACCTAAAAAAATTCTAATAATATTTGGTCTCAAAATTAATAATATTATAGATAAAACAAATAATAATACTAAAATAATAAACCGATTTAAATTTAACTCAGCACTTATATATCTTTTTCTATAATAAATAACAGAAGAAGAAATCAAAGAAACAAATATTATAAATAATAAAGATATTCAATCTAATAAAATAGAAAAAACAATGTTTATAGAATTAAAAGAAACAATTTCTCACTCTAAAAAAATAACTAAATTTTTTATTAAAAAATAAATTATACATATTATATTTAATAATATAAAAATAAATAAAAAAAAAAATCTAATAAAACAAATTGAATTATTACTTTTAATAACTTAAAATGGTTACCCATATATTTGATTCCACAAATCAATATTTTAATTTAAATTATTTAAGTAAAACCAAATTCTATAATCAAACTTTAAAAAAATAACATTTAAAGGTAATCAATGTAAAAATAATAATAAATATTCACGAGAAACCCCAACATAAAATCTATATAATCCTATATTATACTCCCCATGTTGAGAATATGAAAATAAATATAATCTATACCCAGCTCTAAAAAAAGAAATTAATATTAATATAATCATAGTTAATCAAGATCATCTAATTATTCTATTAATTAACTCAACTTCCCCTAAAAAATTTATAGAAGGAGGAGCAGCTATATTACTAATTATAAATAAAAATCATCATAATCTCATTAAAGGTATAAAATTTATTATTCCTTTATTAATAAATAAACTTCGTCTTCCTAAACGTTCATAATTAATATTAGAAAGACAAAATATCCCAGATGAGCATAAACCATGCCCAATTATTAAAACATAAGAACCTAAAAATCCTCAATAATTTAAAGTTATAATACCTCCAATTACTAATCCTATATGAGCAACTGAAGAATAAGCAATTAAAGATTTTATATCTACTTGACAAAAACATTTTAATCTAATAAAAAATCCCCCCATTAATCTAATTACAATTCATAAATTTCTAATTTTTAAAGTTATTTTTTGAAAAATAATTATAACCCGTAATAAACCATAACCCCCCAATTTTAATATAATTCCAGCTAAAATTATAGAACCTGAAATAGGTGCTTCAACATGAGCCTTAGGTAATCATAAATGAACAAAATATATTGGTATTTTAACAAAAAAAGATAAAACCATTGATAAATATAAAATAAAAGAATTTCTTTCATAAAATTTATATAAATATATTATTATTGTATTAGTAAAATTAAAAATAAAAAATAAACCTAATAATAAAGGTAAAGATAAAAATAAAGTATAAAATAATAAATATAACCCAGCCTGAATTCGTTCAGGTTGATATCCTCATCCTAAAATTAAAATTAATGTAGGAATTAATCTTCCCTCAAAAAATAAATAAAATATCAAAATATTTATTGTTCTAAATGTTAAAAATAATATAATTAATAAAAATAAAATATTTATTAAAAATAAATTATAATAATATTTATATTTAAATAAATTTTCTCTTGCTATAATCATTAAAGAACAAATTCAAATTCTTAATATAATTAAACCAAAAGAAATTATATCACAACCTAACATATAACCTAAATTACAAAAATTTAATCTACTTATAGAAATATTTATAAATAAAAATATTATTAAAAATAATATTAATTGAACCAATCAAAATATATTTTTTAAAAAACATAAAGGAATTATAAATAATAAAAATAAAAAAAATTTTATCATAATAAATTATAACTTTGAAAATAATCATTCCCATAAGTTCGAATTATAGAAATTAAAATTGATAAACCAAGAGCTCCTTCACAAACAGAAAAAACTAAAAAAACTATTAATATATATATATCATATCTTATTATTAAAAAATAATATATTATTAAAAAATAAATTCTTAAAACAATAAATTCTAAACTTAATAATACAATCAATAAATGTTTATATTTTCTAACAAAAATTATATTACCACAAAAAAATATAATAAAAATTACAAATTTTATCATTTGTGTTTTTATAGTTTAAATAAAACATTGGTCTTGTAAATCAAAAATAATATAATTATTTAAAAACTTCAAAGAAAAAGACTTATCTATATCTATAATCTCCAAAATTATTATTTTTATTAAAATATTCTTTGATATCTTAAAATTATCTTTTTCATTTATAATAATTTCTCTATCTTTAATTATATTTTTTATTAATCATCCATTAATAATAGGTTTAATAATTTTATGTCAAACAATATTATTATCTTTATTAATAGGAATTTATATTAATACTTATTGATTTTCTTATATTTTATTTTTAATTTTCTTAGGAGGTTTATTAGTTTTATTTATTTATGTTTCAAGAATCGCTTCCAACGAAATAATAAATTTTTCAGTAAAATTTAAATTTAATTTTATTTTATTACTAATTATTTCTTTTTTTTTTATTATTTATTATAAAAACTATATTTTTATTGATTATTATAATAATAATGAAATAAATAATTTTAATCAATATTTTTTATTTTACAATGAATTTAAAATTAATTTATCTAAATTATATGATAATCAAACTTTTTTATTAATTATAATACTTATTATTTATCTTTTTATTACTTTAATTACTGTAATTAAAATTACTAATATTTTTTTTGGGCCTTTACGATCTTTTAACTAATGATAAATAAATATCTCCCTTTACGAAAAAATCATCCTTTAATTAAAATTATAAACAATCTTTTAATTGACTTACCATCTCCTTCTAACATTTCATCATGATGAAATTTTGGATCACTTTTAGCTTTATGTTTAATTATTCAAATTATTACTGGATTATTTTTAACAATATACTACTATGCTAATATTGAATTAGCTTTTTATAGTGTAAATTATATTTGTCGTAATGTAAATTATGGTTGATTAATTCGAACTATTCATGCAAATGGTGCTTCTTTTTTTTTTATTTGTATTTATATCCATATTGGTCGAGGAATTTATTATGAATCTTTTAATTTCTTTTACACATGAATAATTGGAATTATTATTCTCTTATTATTAATAATAACTGCATTTATAGGATATGTATTACCTTGAGGTCAAATATCTTTTTGAGGAGCAACAGTAATTACTAATTTATTATCAGCTATCCCATATTTAGGAACTAGATTATTAAATTGAATTTGAGGAGGATTTGCTGTTGATAACGCAACTTTAACCCGATTTTATACTTTCCATTTTATTTTACCATTCATTATTTTAATAATATCTATAATTCATTTATTATTTTTACATCAAACCGGATCAAATAATCCTTTAGGAATTAATAGAAATTTAGATAAAATTCCATTTCATCCTTATTTTACATTTAAAGATTTAATTGGATTTATTATTATGCTATTTATTTTAATTATAATTACACTTTCAAATCCTTATATAATAGGAGATCCAGATAATTTTATTCCTGCAAATCCATTAGTTACCCCTATTCATATTCAACCGGAATGATACTTCCTTTTTGCTTATGCTATTCTTCGATCCATTCCTAATAAATTAGGAGGAGTAATTGCATTACTAATATCAATCTTAATTTTAATAATTCTTCCATTTACCTTCAATAAAAAAATTCAAGGTATCCAATTCTATCCTATTAACCAAATTATTTTCTGATCTATAATTACTACTATTATTCTTTTAACATGAATTGGAGCTCGCCCAGTAGAAACCCCCTATATTTTAACAGGTCAAATTTTAACAATTATTTATTTTTCTTATTATATTACTAATCCAATTATTAATAAAATATGAGACAAATTTATTTTTTATAATTAATTAATTAATGAGCTTGTAATAAGCATTTGTTTTGAAAACTTAAGAAAGAAAAAAATTCTATTAATTTATACTAAAAATAATTATTAAATAAACATTATTTTCATCCCTAAATATAAAATTATTATATTTAAAGAAATAGGTAAATAAATCTTTCAACATAAATATATTAATTTATCATATCGATATCGAGGTAATGTTCCTCGTACTCAAATAAAAAAAAAAGAAATAATTACTAATTTAATATAAAATATTAAACTCAATCTATAACCCCCTAAATATAATAAAGTAAATATTATACTTATAAATAAAATTCTAGAATATTCTGCTAAAAAAATTATAGCAAATCCTCCTCTTCTATATTCAATATTAAATCCTGAAACTAATTCTCTTTCCCCTTCAGTAAAATCAAAAGGAGTTCGATTAGTTTCAGCTAATATAGAAGAAAATATACATATTCTTAAAGGCAATATTAAAAATAAAAATCAAACATTTTCTTGATATAAATTTAATTTTAATAAATTAAAATCTATAATTAAAATTAAAGAAGATCTTAAAATTAAAGCTAATCTTACTTCATATGAAATTGTTTGAGCAACAGCTCGTAAACCCCCTAATATTGAATAATTTGAATTAGAAGATCAACCAGCTATTAATAAAATATAAACTCCAATTCTTGTACAACAAAAAAAAAATAAAACTCCTAAATTAAATATAATTAAATTAAAATAATAAGGAATTAATCTTCAAATAATTAAGGATAAAAAAAATCCAAAAACTGGAGAATAATAATAATATAAATAATTTGAATAATTTAAATAAATTTGTTCTTTTCTAAATAATTTAATACCATCAGAAAAAGGTTGTAAAATTCCTATATAACCTAATTTATTAGGACCTTTACGAATTTGAATATAACCTAAAATTTTACGCTCCAATAATGTTAAAAAAGCTACCCCAATTAAAACCCCAATAAATATAATTATTAAACCTAAAATAATATTTAATTTTTCCATCAATAACATTTACTACTTATATAATTAATTATACATTTATGATTTTTAAAACCATTACATTTTTTTTGCCAAAATAGCAAAAAAAAATTTTTAATATTCTTTTTAATTAAATTATTTAAAATAATTGATCCTTTGGTACTAAATTATTTTATTTATATAAAGATAGAAACCAACCTGGCTTACACCGGTTTGAACTCAGATCATGTAAGATTTTAATGATCGAACAGATCAAAATTTTAAACTTTTGCATTTAAATTTTATCTTAATCCAACATCGAGGTCGCAAACTTTAATTTTTATTTGAACTAAAAAAAAAAATTACGCTGTTATCCCTAAGGTAATTTAATCTTTTAATCATAAATTATGGATCATAAATTCATACATTAATGTTAAATTTTTAAAAAAAGTTAATTAAATTTTTCTATCACCCCAACAAAATTTTTTAATTTTTATAAATTATAAATTTTATAAAATAATTACAAAAATTAAAAAATTAAACTCTATAGGGTCTTCTCGTCTTTTAAAAAAATTTTAGCTTTTTAACTAAAAAATTAAATTCTATTATTAATAAAGAAACAGTCTATATTTCATCAAATCATTCATACAAGTCTTCAATTAAAAGACTAATTATTATGCTACCTTTGTACAGTCAATATACTGCAGCCCTTTAAATTTTTCAGTGGGCAGATTAGACTTTAAATTATTATCAAAAAGACATGTTTTTGATAAACAAGTGAATATAAATTTTTGCCGAATTCTTTTTTATTAATTTCTATAATTTATTAAAAATTTATTAACTCTATATACTAATTTTATCATTATTTCTAATTTTTTATTATTAAAAATTATATTTTTGTAAAAAATTAAATAAATATTAAATTTTAATTAAATGAAATTATTTATAATAAATTATAATTTTTAAAAAATATAAATTTTAAAATTTTCAATTTTATTAATAATTATTTATAATATTTTAATTTAAAGCTTATCCCTTAAAATATTTAATTAAAACTAATAATAATCAATTAATTAATTATTAAATTAAATTAATTTAAAATTAAATTTTTTTCCAAAAAAATTAGATATATTTAAAAACGATTAACTTTTCATTTCTAATTAATTATTTAAAATAATTATATAATATTAAATTTTTTAATTAATTAACTCTTTTAAATTCGAAATAATTTTTTATAAAATTATATTTAAATAAACTCTGATACCCAAGATACAATAAATAAAATTTACTTTTTTATAAATTTTTATTTCAAAATTTTTCAAATTTCTTTCACAATACTATTTAACTATAAATTTTTTAATTTTTTTCTATAAAATACTTTAACCCCCATTAAATATTTATATTAAAAATTTTTTTTATATTTATTTTTTTATTAATTTTTCCCCCCTATTCAAATTAATTAAATTAATAATTTCTTTTCAATGTAAATGAAATACTTAACAAGCTCTAATTTGTCTTTCTAGGAACACTTTCCAGTACTCCTACTTTGTTACGACTTATTTCAATTTTAAAATGAAAGTGACGGGCAATATGTACATATTTTAATTTTTAATCATTTTAAAAAACTATTTAAAATTACATTTAAATCCAATTTCAAATAATTATTTTAAAATTATTTTCCATTTATATAATTATATTGTAATCCATCTTAAATTTAATTATTATCTACATCTTGATCTGAATTAATTTTAATTTTAAATTTTAAAATATTATTTTTCTTATAAAATATTTTTTTGACAACGATATATAAAATTTTAAATTAAATATGATTATTCGTGGATTATCAATTAATAGACAGATTCCTCTAAATGAACTAAAATACCGCCAAATTATTTAAGTTTCAATAAATAATTATTTACTATTTTAATATTTTTAATTAATTTTTTATAATAGGGTATCTAATCCCAGTTTATTAACAAAATTTTTAAATTCATAATTAGTATATAAATTTTTATAAAATTAAAATTTCACTTAATAATTTTAAATTTAATTTAAATTTAATTATTTATTTTTATTAATAAAATTTATTTAAATTTTTGTATAACCGCAACTGCTGGCACAAAATTTGTTATTTAATTTTATATTTCTAAATCTTAATTTCTTAAATTTTTAATTTTAATTACTGTTAATTTCATTATTATATTTTTTAAATACAATAAAATTCATACAAAAATTTACATGTAAATTAAACTTAAAATAAATTTCTTAAATCATAAATTTTTATCTATTAATAAAAAATTTCATATAGATTTTTTTTTTTTTTTTATATTAAAAATTTACATTTATAATAAATATTTTAATAATTTTACTCTTTTTTTTTCATAATATGTTTATAAATATAAATTCATAATAAACGGTCAATAATAAGTTTAAATAAAAATAATTATAAATATAATATTAATTTTTTAATAATTTATTATATATATATATTATAATTATTTAAATATTTAATTTATTATTAATTTTTATAATAAATTAAATATTTAATATATATATATATATATAAACAATTTAGTGTATAAAAAGTTATATACCAATTTCAAAAATTTTAATATATAATATATAATAATTAATTTATAAATTTAATATATATATATATATATA